AGTTATTTGTTTCGATCTCCATTTTTCTACCTGTAATAGGTATTGGTATGTATCCGGATTTTGTTCTTTCACTATCAGTTGACAAGGTTGAAGGTATTCTATCTAATTATTTTTATAGATAGTTTTCTTAAAGAAAAAAACTCCTATGATTTTTAAGAGTTGGTTGACTAATGAAAAGAAAAAAGAAGAAGGATTTTTATTCTCTTAAATCTTAAATTTTTATTCTCTTAAATCTTAAATAAAGTAAAAACAAAATATGAATTTGAATTTTCACCCAATATACTTGGTCTTTGCGAGAACCGTGTGAATCACTACACTACTTGACTTGATTCACACGGTTGTCGCCGGTTGACACAAGGTGTTTTATATACACCGTATTCCGTTTGTATTCGTAAGAACTTTTCTGGAATTTAACTAGAGGTTAACGTAAATGAACCATAACTATGTAGCCCTATTCCTAATAGATTTACCCCAAAATAGCATATCCAAATTATAAGAAAGCCTAGAGTCGCCACAATTGCGGAATTTGCCCCCTGAAAATTTTTATTTGTTCGAATATGCAAATAAATTGCGAATACGATCCAAGTAATAAAGGCCCAAGTTTCCTTTGGATCCCAACTCCAATATGATCCCCATGCTTCATTAGCCCATACTGCTCCTGAAAGAATACCTATGGTTAAAAATATAAATCCTAGGCTAATCACGCGATAACTCCAATAATCTAATTGTTGAATCAATTGGGCCTTGTAATAATTCTTAGCAGACAAAAAGTAATTTTTTTTAAAAATATTGTTTCTTTCATTCTTGTATTGGATTTCACCAAATGAAAAAGACTCATTTAATTTTAAGAAATTATTACTTTTATAACTATAAAAAATCTTTCTAAATGTAATGACTAGAAGTGCTACTGATAATAAGGATCCACAAAGAAGAGCCGCATAGCTCAATATCATCATACTTACATGCATTATTAACCACTCCGATTGTAGAGCAGGTACTAATATTGTGGGTTTACGTATTTCAGTTAAAAGACCCGAAGTAGCAAAGCCCTGGGTAAAAATAGTACTTGAGGCAGTTATTTCGGTTAAATAATTTTTTCTTATTTTGAAATAAGGGACTATATGAATAAGGGAGAAACTCCATGAAAGAAAAATTAATGATTCATATAAATCACTTAGTGGGAAATGGCCCGAATAAATCCAACGAGTGATTAATAATCCTGTTAGACATAAAAAAGTAACTATCATCCCCTTTTCTGACGAATCATATGGTTTTATGATTTCATTGCCCAATAAGGTTATCAAATGAATTATAATTACAATTGAAACAATTGAAAAGGAAATATGAGTGAATATATGCTCTAAAGTTGAAAATATCATAAAAATGAAAAAAAAAAAGGGAGGGAATCCCCTAAATTAATATTAATTAAGAATTAGAAATCGGGAATTTAATTTATTTTTATTATAGGATCTATTGGATATCTTTTAGAATATGTCATGCCGCTACTCGGACTCGAACCGAGATGCTCTAGCACTGCTTCCTAAGAGCAGCGTGTCTACCGATTTCACCATAGCGGCTTACTCGAACTAATAATAGCCTATTTATATTCAATCGTCGATATTGAACAAGTCAATTCAATCAAATAAGTTTTTTAGTCAACACTCAAATTGATAAAAAAAATGAGTTCAAAAGTCAATTTGAAGGTTCATTAGTTTCATTTATTAGGGTGTCCGTTTATTTATCTTATCTGTTTATTTATCTTATCTTAGGGCTTTGACATAGTTTATCCTATTCTAAAATCCAACTTTTGTAAGTAGATTATTCTCTCGATAGAATAAAAAAACTGTTTTCATTTTTTACTTTTATTGATACTTCATTATTTCTCGTTTATCTGATTTCATAAATTTCAAACAAAAAATAAATTTTCTCAATGAATCCAAAATAGGTTATTTTGGATTACTTCAAATTGACACATTATTTGTACATTGACAGATTAGTTATACATAATATCTCAACAATGGAGTTCTTTTATTAATTGGGCTCAAAATTGGAGATATATGGTAAATCCATTTCATATAGTAATTACTAAAAATTATAAAAAATTATAAATTAAGAAGTCATAAAGTTATCCAAAATTTTTTACCATGTAATCTATTAGTTTCAACAATCCATTAATTTGAACTAAAAATATTATATCTGCCCTTCCCGAGAAAGAGAAAAATTGTTCATTATTGTAAAGGTCGATGGGGAAAATAAGACTCCCCACCATAAAAATATTAGTGAAAATATACTACAAAGAAATAAAAAATCTTGTACTGGTCTATTTCTTATTGATTAGAATAGGGACTGCCCATTGTTAATTTCATATTCAAAAAGTATTGAGCCAAATTTGTGAGTCAAATCCATTCCGATTATTCCAATATTTTAGGACTTATTTGTTTGTCGCACAAAAAAACTTTTGGAATTCCCAGTAGAAAGAGATTTCCCTAATGACAAAGCTTTTAACGCCGCCCAATATCCTTTCCTTTTCCAAATATTTTTACGAATACGCTTTTTTGATATAGAAGTACGTTTTTTTGGAACTGCCATTTGAAAATCATTGTTATAGTTGGATGTGAAAGACATCTATTATTCAAAACAAATTATTATTTCTTATTCATTATCTATTTTTTCTATAAATAATATTCTCTTCATAAAAAAGAAATATAGATATGTAAAAGATCCGTTAAATTGGATCAAAAATTACTCGAAATAATAAAATTTTGATTCCATACAAGATTTGTCAAACCAAAAATTTTTGGTTTGGAACTCTTAGTTCTCCTCTCAAATTTATATCTTTAGAATCTGCTAGGTCATAGAAATGAAACTTAATGATTTAATAAAAATAAAGAAAGAACCTAAAAGACCTTGATTTTCGTCATTCTAGACTTTATTTACAACTAATAAAATACCTCAATTGTAAACTTTTGCCTACTAAAAAACTTGAGTCTTTTTTTAGTCAAACTCGAGAAAAGAATACACCTAAATTCAATTTTGAAATTCGAATCAGATTACTAATAAATCTGTTAAAGGATACGTGGTTTGATAAAAAAATATCTCAGGCGTTTTTTACCCTTTCTCGATAAAAAAAGTTCATTTTAGATCTATAATATTCTAACGTTTACTAAGAAATCGTTTTGATTGAAATGGAAAACAATCAATCCCATAATGAATTAGTTAATGCGTTGAAAGAAACTAACTAAACTCAAGAGTTTTTATTTCATTAGACCGATGACCTTAGTTAATCCTATAATTCATATCAGCATCAAGTACTCTTTTTAGCGTAATTTTTTATCCTTGCTCTATGAATCTAAATTATTATTACGAGAATTTCTCGTAATAATAATTTAGATTTGCATTTTCATGTTATAAGTATTCATTTTTATATCTAACTTGGTCATCTCATTTGACCAATTGTAACTTCTTGTTTTGAATATTTGATTTGAACGATTCTGAAAAGACTCAGAATAAATACTAATCTAAAATTATTTAAAATTATTAAATAAGTTAGTGCATATCTTGATTTTTTATTGACTTTTTTCGAACGAGGTAAGATCCGGTGAATCGGAAACAATTAATTAAGAATAAAAAACTTTTTTTATGGAACAGACATATCAATATGCGTGGATAATACCTTTCCTTCCACTTCCAGTTCCTATGTTAATAGGGTTGGGACTTCTTCTTTTTCCGACGGCAACAAAAAGTCTTCGTCGTATGTGGTCTTTTCAGAGTGTTTTATTGTTAAGTATAGTCATGATTTTTTCCATGAATCTGTCTATTCAGCAAATAAATAGCAGTTATGTCTATCAATATGTATGGTCTTGGATTATCAATAATGATTTTTCTTTAGAATTCGGATACTTGATCGACCCGCTTACTTCTATTATGTTAATATTAATCACTACTGTTGGAATTATGGTTCTTATTTATAGTGATAATTATATGTCTCATGACCACGGATATTTGAGATTTTTTGCTTATATGAGTTTTTTCAGTACTTCCATGTTGGGATTAGTTACTAGTTCAAATTTGATACAAATTTATATTTTTTGGGAATTAGTTGGAATATGTTCGTATCTATTAATAGGATTTTGGTTCACACGACCTGTTGCAGCAAAGGCTTGTCAAAAGGCGTTTGTAACTAATCGTGTTGGCGATTTTGGTTTATTATTAGGCATTTTAGGGTTTTATTGGATAACGGGGAGTTTCGAATTTCGTGATTTATTCCAAATCTTCAATAACTTGATTTCTAATAATGAGGTCAATTTTTTATTTGTTACTTTGTGTGCTATTCTATTATTTGCCGGTGCGATTGCGAAATCTGCACAATTTCCCCTTCATGTATGGTTACCTGATGCAATGGAAGGGCCAACTCCTATTTCGGCCCTTATACATGCTGCTACAATGGTAGCAGCGGGAATTTTTCTTGTAGCTCGACTTATGCCTCTTTTCATAGTTATACCCCACATAATGAATTTTATCTCTTTGATAGGGATAATAACAGTTTTTTTAGGAGCTACTTTAGCTCTTGCTCAAAAAGACATTAAGAGGGGTTTAGCTTATTCCACAATGTCTCAACTGGGTTATATGATGTTAGCTCTAGGTATGGGGTCTTATCGCAGTGCTTTATTTCATTTGATTACTCATGCTTATTCCAAAGCATTATTGTTTTTAGGATCGGGATCTGTTATTCATTCAATGGAAACTCTTGTTGGATATTGTCCAAAAAAAAGTCAGAATATGGTGCTTATGGGAGGTTTAACAAAACATCTACCAATTACTAAAAATTCTTTTTTATTAGGTACACTTTCTCTTTGCGGTATTCCACCCCTTGCTTGTTTTTGGTCCAAAGATGAAATTCTTAATGATAGTTGGTTGTATTCACCTATTTTTGGAATAATAGCTTGGTCTACGGCGGGATTAACCGCATTTTATATGTGTCGGATCTATTTACTTACTTT